AAGAATGAAAGCTCGAAGACAAAGAGAATCGGGCTTTTCCAAAGAATTACTGCAGCTTTCCCACTCCCTTTGATTATCATATACAAAAAACTCTCTTCCACTTTCCTACCAAATCTCTCTGTATTCTGGCACATAAATGAAGGAATCGAAGAGATTATGGCAGATCATGTTCACCAAGAAATGACCCGAAATTGGATCTTGGTCTATTTGGGATTGTTTTTTTTAATCGTAATCAAAGATGTTTTCTTGTCTCTCGTTTCTTTTCTGAACAAATCGAAGAACCTAATGGATCGAACTCATCCTTGGCTGCTACGAAACATATCGGCCTTACGTTGCGGAAAGAACGTTCTGTTCTGAGTTGGAGGCAAGAGCTCTTTCTTCAATAACGGCACGAAGCTCGTATTCATTCAGTCATTTTACCCCTTCTTCATTCTTGGACTTTGGTACGGTAGAGGTTGGTTGAAGATGATGTTACGCAGCGTTCAGAACCAGCCTTGAAGTGAATGAATTAGAAGGAAGGAAGAAGTAAGAAAATGAGACGACTCTTTTTTGAACTATATCATAAACAGATCTTCTTCTCCACACCAATCACGACTTTTTCTCCATTCCTCTCGTATATTGTCGTAACGCCCTTAATGCTAGGTTTTGAAAAAGACTTTTCATGTCATTTCCATTTAGGTCCGATTCGGATCCCTCCGTTGTTTCCTTTTCCTCCCGCACCTTTTCTTCGAAATGATAAAGAAGATGGTACACTCGAATTGTATTATTTAAGTGCTTATTGCTTGCCAAAGATCCTACTTCTACAATTGGTAGGTCACCGGGTTATTCAAATAAGTCGTGTTTTCTGTAGTTTTCCCATGTTAAAACTTTTGTACCAATTCGGCCAATCCGGAATGGATCGGTTAAACATTCTATTAGGGAGCCTGGTCTTGACTCTTCTGTGTGGTATTCATTCTTGTTTGGCTCTTGGAATCACATCCAGCAGTGGTTGGAACAGCTCGAAAAATTTAACCACTTCACCTACTTCATTGCCCTCAACCGTTTCTCGTACCTCTATTGAAACAGAATGGTTTCATGTTCTTTCATCGATTGGTTATTTTTCTTCGTTCGTATCTCTTTTTCCAATTTCGGTCTCGATTAGTTCACAAGATTGAATGGCCAATTCTCCTCCGGCCCCTCGGGTCGATTGTTTTCCAAGAATGTTGGTTGAGCCGGCTATGTAAGCCATGTATCTGGAAAGAACTTCAAAGTCAAAGAGGGGCTTTCGGTTCTTTTTACCCTCTTTTTTTCTTGCAGCTATTAAGCTATTATAAAAATTATATAATAGATTTCGATCGACGACACTTTAGTGGATAAGATTAGAGACCTCCCTTGATCTGTGCGGGATCTATCAGCAGCGGCATTCTCCTCTATACTCTTTTTGGAAACGAAAAGCCAACTCATGTTTCCACTCCATTTTCATTACGAAGATGTTTCACGTCAAGATCCGTTGCTCAAACTGAATCACGCCAACGTTATGGAAGTTCCTGGATTGTGTGAAATAAGAGTTTTACCAAAGGCAGCACCTTCTGATTTCATAATCAAAAATGGAAAATTGGCTATGGAGATTCCGTGCGGTCAGAAATTAATAGAGACACGCAGGGGTTCGATAGTAAAGTCGTTTCGATCCAATCCATTCTTGGGGTCAAATAAAGACAACGGATATGTCAATGACCTAGCACGACAAAGCACTCTCCGAGGGCATGGAATGTCTCATTTTTTGGTAAGAATCTCGACAGTAATGTCTCTCTTAGATTCTCTGGTCGAAATAGGGCAAAACTCCATTAAATTCTCGATGGAAACGGAGTTTTGCGAATTCTCCCCGGAACTAGAAGATCATTTTGAAATCTTCGAACATATTCGAGGGTTCAATGTTACTATTGTCACTTCAGCCAACACACAAGATGAGACTTTACTATCGTGGAGCGGCTTTTTGCAAAAAGATGAGGGTCAGTAAGATGTCGGAAAAGCTAAATATACGAGATCACGTAGATTGCTCGCAGCTAAAAGTAAAAGACGAAAGCTTTCTAAAGCCTTTTTTTTGTAAAGATCCCGATCTTCCTAGTAATATGCGGGACAAACATCGTTTTAAGTTGTCCAAGTTGCCAAGAATGAGTTCCTTTGCACGAGTAAGAAACCGATGTATTTTCACGGGTCGCCCTCGTTCCGTATATGAGTTCTTTCGAATTTCTCGTCTCGTTTTTCGTGGATTAGCATCTCGAGGTCCTTTAATGGGTATAAAAAAATCGTCTTGGTAGCAACCACCAAACTAATAGAACAAGGCTTAGCTGTACAGCTGGTCCACAAGCAAGGTAAGTAGGTCCATTACCGGCCGGCTCCGTGACCGAAAAGACCTAACGGACTAATCCCTTATCTCTAATCGGAGATGCTAACGGGGCGGGAATCGGAGTGGGGGACCTCTCTACCGCCTGTGTCTATCTCCTGTCAAGTATGCTTTCCAGACATAGACTACGTACAGGGTAGTACTCTTGGAAAGATATAATATCACCGGGTATAAGATTTTCTAATAAGTTACGAAAGTGACTCCCGAAAGATCTACCACTATTCTAAATATAGTAAGGCGGAGAACTCTTGTTCATTGGAGCGCCGGAGTGCGGAGGTTGTTCCCATCATTGAAGTCAGAGTGTGGGAGTGAGCCTTCCGAATGAGAAAAAAAGTGCTTTCTTTCATTGGAAAAACCAACGCAAATAAAAATGGACTTTCGAAAACCTACTTCTATAGATGGAAAAGGTTGGAAAGAGTTACTTTTTAAAATTCCCTCCCTTTAGGACTCTTTTCTAGGGTTTGCCATTCCATTCCGGTAGGAGTTCATAGACGAATCGAACCCCAAGCAAGGGCGGTTTTGTATCTAGAATAGACTCCCTTTTTCTTCGTATATGGAAATCCGAGAACAAGAGCTGGGAATTCTTCCATTCTAGCAGTGAATTCAATAGCAGCTAGGAAGAAGCACTGGTTAGACCGAGACTCAAATTGGCCAATGCGCTTTATCGGGCATACAATGCTTTTCCCTAGTCTTCTTACCCCTAGAGTCAAGGATAAAGAAAGATCGGAAAGACAAGTCCGACGGCAAGGGGTGTCGTCTGGTATAGAACCAGAACTTGGGCGGAGGTAGTTGTTTTCCAGTAGCCAGAACTTTCTTTCCTGGTTGTAGGGTCTATAAACCCATAGAGAGGTGGCTGGGGTGCGGAAGAAGAATTGTAACGATAGAAAGAGTCTTGGCAAAGCAAATGAGTATAAGGAACCAACGATTCTCTGTTCTTAAACAACCCATATTTTCCACACTTAATCAGCATTTGATAGATTATCCAACCCCGAGCAATATTAGTTATTGGTGGGGATTCGGTTCGTTAGCTGGGATTTGTTTAGTCATTCAGATAGTGACTGGCGTTTTTTTAGCTATGCATTATACACCTCATGTGGATCTAGCTTTCAACAGCGTAGAACACATTATGAGAGATGTTGAAGGGGGCTGGTTGCTCCGTTATATGCATGCTAATGGGGCAAGTATGTTTCTCATTGTGGTTCACCTTCATATTTTTCGTGGTCTATATCATGCGAGTTATAGCAGTCCTAGGGAATTTGTTCGGTGTCTCGGGGTTGTAATCTTCTTATTAATGATTGTGACAGCTTTTATAGGATACGTACTACCTTGGGGTCAGATGAGCTTTTGGGGAGCTACAGTAATTACAAGCTTAGCTAGCGCTATACCTGTAGTAGGAGATAGCATAGTGACTTGGCTTTGGGGTGGTTTCTCCGTGGACAATGCCACCTTAAATCGTTTTTTTAGTCTTCATCATTTACTCCCTTTTCTTTTAGTAGGCGCCAGTCTTCTTCATCTGGCCGCATTGCATCAATATGGATCAAATAATCCATTAGGTGTACATTCAGAGATGGATAAAATTTCTTTTTACCCTTATTTTTATGTAAAGGATCTAGTAGGTTGGGTAGCTTTTGCTATCTTTTTTTCCTTTTGGATTTTTTATGCTCCTAATGTTTTGGGGCATCCCGACAATTATATACCTGCTAATCCGATGCCCACCCCACCTCATATTGTGCCGGAATGGTATTTCTTACCCATCTATGCCATTCTTCGTAGTATACCTGACAAATCGGGAGGTGTAGCCGCAATAGCACCCGTTTTTATATGTCTCTTGGCTTTACCTTTTTTTAAAAGTATGTATGTACGTAGTTCCAGTTTTCGCCCGATTTACCAAGGAATATTTTGGTTGCTTTTGGCGGATTGCTTACTACTAGGTTGGATCGGATGTCAACCTGTGGAAGCACCATTTGTTACTATCGGACAAATTTCTTCTTTAGTTTTCTTCTTGTTCTTTGCCATAACGCCCATTCTGGGACGAGTTGGAAGAAGAATTCCTAATTCTTACACGGATGAGACTGATCACACCTGATCAGTAAAAAATTATTACACCAAGAATTGACGAGTGAGTATTACACCAAGAATTGACAAGCGGATTCGTTTTTTATAGTTGGCTATAAGGGATGCCTAAAAAAGCCAGACTAGAACGGTATCCCTTTGAATCCTGAATATGGTGATACCTCCGATTGTACCAACCTACATATGTCTTTCTTCCATCACAATTGAGACTCTTTTTCTTTTTATTTGTTTGATGAAAAATGCGAAAGAAAAGAAGGATCCTCCCGCTGGGAATTAGATCCTACTCTTTATCTCCCCTCTTCACAGAAGATGGAGAGATGAATTGATCGCTTGGAGCGCCTAGGTCGGGACTGACGGGGCTCGAACCCGCAGCTTCCGCCTTGACAGGGCGGTGCTCTGACCGATTGAACTACAATCCCAGGAAAATGAGGTCTATAGCCTCATTTTGCTTTTTCTTTTCAAAATTTTCTTTATTAGAACCATTTAGTTTCGCCGTGTTGTAACAGAAACACGAATGAAAATAGAATATATTCTTTATTATTATTATTCATTTTTTGAAAATAAAGAATTTCGATTATTATTTATATTTATTTTTCAAATAAAATAGGCCTTTGCTTTTTTTAAAAAGCGGCAGAGTCACGCTCTTTAAAGGCCCTAAGAAAGAGGCTTAAGTCATCACTTCAAATCCGATAAAGGGCTTCCACGAAACTCCTGTCTTAGTCTTAATTTTTCATATTTTTTGTTCTGGGACATAGAGATTCAAGATATCCTATTATGAATCCCTAAAGTCTTCCTCCTTCTCCATTGTTTCAATCAGATCCGAAAAATGAGAAATCAATCAAAAGTCAGTGGACCTGAATTGAATCATGACTATATAAGCTATTCTGATATTAAGATTCAATATAGATGAAATCGTGGAAGCGGACCTTTTCTTTCCTTGGACCACGTAAGAATTCGTCGTCCGATTGAATCTTCTTGTTCCTGGATGCTCCGTAAAAATCCATCGCTATTCCTTTTTTCACCGAGAAAGGTTCATTCCAAGAGCAATCTTTCTTTTTTTAATGCATTTTTCTTGTTGTTATGATAATGCAAGAGGCCGGAAATCTGGTTGTTTCTGATGATGAAAAGAGCTTTTATGTTATGTGACTTAAAAACCCTTTAAAGTAGGTAATGTTAGAAGACGACTGTCGTTATCTGATGGTCAGATACCTACGGTCGGTATATCTTTGAAAGCTCAGACGGAGATAAAAAATGGACTCCTCGAAGGCTACTTAAGGAACTTTAATGCAAACCAGAAGGACTGGCGCTGTTGGATATTGCTCAGTACTACTATAACTTAACAACCAAAAAGCTCCGCGTCGAACTTCAGCCCCTTCGAGTTGGCCACGAGGCAACAGCCTCTGACGCCCCGCACCATTGCGACAGGAGGGAGCTTGCCCATCAGCCTACTTTGCCAAGAGGTGGCAGGAGGATAGCAGAAGCTGCCCAACCTACTTAAACAACCTAAAGGCTTAGCCCGGTCTGCAGAAAGAAGAAAGTAGACCCTGTAGAGAAGCGGATAGAAAAGATCGCCTATAGACTCAAGCGACCAGCTCGCTGAAAACTCACCTCGTATTCCATGTAAGTCAGATTAGACCAGACCGACCCAGAGAGGAACGTGCCCACGAGGGCACCACCAGATGTTGTAGATGAACCTAACCTACTAAAGAAGAAGTTGAGTATATCATAGCTGACCGCACCATGGGCTAGCCCATAGACCGACTGCACGAATGGAAGACTACTTAGTAAAGTCGAAGGGCCAACCTGAGAGCAAGTCAAGCTGGGAACGGGCTGAGACTTACGATTCCGAAGACCAAGTCTGAGACTACTGGACGTCTCGCAGAGCGACTCTCAACGAGGACGTTGAGACTGTTCGAAAAAAACCTTTTTTGGCTTAATCCACCTTTACTAAAGATCAAAGAGTCCGCCTGTACTCTGGCTAATAAGGAAAAGGTTTTTTTAACCCAAGTTTGACTCTGATTAGATCCTTAGCGCAAGCGCTAAGTAAGCTAAGCAAGCTACCTTATCTTATTGTAATAAAAACGAGGAAAATAACGTCAAGGAGAAAGGAACAAGGGGGCCAGAGGCACCGATCATTATATCTTTTCTTTTTCTTTCTTGTATGGAAAGAGGGGATGATATGTGGCCTAGTATACTTTCTCGTTTGGTCAACGAGACGTACGTAAGTCGACATAGCTCCATGTATCTGTTCTTTGGAGCTAGAATCTATCAATAGATAAAAATATAGAATAGTGTAGGGAGCCTAGGAGGGCAGCGAACATGGCTCAAGAGTGTCTATCCAAAGTCCTTCTCTTCTTCACTCAAAGAGATAATGCAACCTTTGAATGGTACTTGATAAAGAATGAATCTTTTGGTTAGAATACGGATAAAAGGAAATGCCACGCTCCGCGTGTCACGAGATATGGGGCGTTCTAATTGAAGGCTCATACTTTTCGGCCTTATTATGGTAAGGCCAATGCACTAGCCAGCCAGTGTGGTGGCGAACACGCTGTGCTGTAAGCTAAGCTGTTCACCTTGTAGACGGAGGAGATATAGAAAGTGTGCCGCGCGTGATTCATAAGATTCTATAATAGAGCATCAGTAGATTATTGAACTTAGCCTGCTTCTCCCATAACTTTGACTTTCTGGACCAACCAACCCGCGGATCTGCCCCCGAAAGTCTCTCTGCATTTTGAGAGCAGAGCATGCAAAATCGAGCAATGGATCTTAAAAGAATTCCACTTTGAATGGCACGACTCTTTTCATTTCTGCGTCGGCATTTGAGTTATCTCCTCTCCTCTTTTCTTTCAATCGACACACTCAATGCAGATAGCTCTGGTGACCTCGGCTTCTGCCTCTATCAGGCTTTTCAAGACCTACCACGCTTCCCCCAAAACCCATTTTCTTTCTTTTACGGGCCCGTAAAAAAGATAAATGAGGATCCTTCCCCCCAAAAACCAAGGGAGGCAGCAGCCCCCACCTTCACCGCCACAGCATGGGGGAGC